GGTAAGCGTCCTGTAGTAAGAGGAGTCGTTATGAACCCTGTAGACCATCCCCATGGGGGTGGTGAAGGGAGGGCTCCAATTGGTAGAAAAAACCCCACAACCCCTTGGGGTTATCCTGCACTTGGAAAAAGAAGTAGAAAAAGGAATAAATATAGTGATAATTTTATTATTCGTCGACGTAGTAAATAGAATTAGTCTCTTCGTCTTTACATAAAAAAAATTTTAGGAGTAATTAACTGTGACACGTTCACTAAAAAAAAACCCTTTTGTAGCCAATCATTTATTACGAAAAATTGATAAGCTTAACACAAAAGCGGAAAAAGAAATAATAGTAACTTGGTCTCGGGCATCTACCATTATACCCACCATGATTGGACATACAATCGCTATCCATAATGGTAGGGAACACTTACCTATTTACATAACGGATCGTATGGTAGGTCATAAATTAGGAGAATTCGCACCAACTCTAAATTTTAGGGGACATGCAAAAAACGATAATAAATCTCGCCGTTAATTTTATTAATTATTAATAAACTAATTTTAAATAAAAAATAAAATAATATAATAAACGCTTATCATTTTTTAATCGGAGGTAAACTTTATGAAAAGAAAAAAGAGAAAAGATGATGTATATGCTTTAGGCCAATATATATCTATGTCGGCTCACAAAGCAAGAAGAGTAATTGACCAGATCCGCGGGCGTTCCTACGAAGAAACACTTATGATATTAGAACTCATGCCCTATCGTGCATGTTATCCCATTTTTAAATTGATTTATTCTGCAGCATCAAATGCTAGTCACAATAAAGGTTTCAACAAAGCTGATTTAGTCATTTTTAAAGCCGAAGTTAACAAAGGAACTACCATGAAAAAATTAAAACCTCAAGCCCGAGGACGTAGTTATCTGATAAAAAGACCTACTTGTCACATAACTATTGTATTAAAAGATATAACCTACTATGGAGACATAGAAGAATGTATACGAAGTTTATCTAAAACTAATCAACACAAAGTCTTGCTCAATCCAGCATTTGTCGAATACCTGGATTTTTTTTAAAGTAAGTATGATGGGGTAATATGGGACAAAAAATAAATCCACTTGGTTTCCGACTTGGTACAACCCAAAGTCATTATTCCCTTTGGTTTGCACAACCAAAAAACTATTCTGAAGGTCTACAAGAAGATCAAAAAATACGGGATTATATAAAAATTTTTGTACAAAAAAATACAAGAGCATCGTCAGGTGTCGAAGGAATTGCACGCATAGAAATTAAAAAAAGAATCGATCTGATACAGGTAATAATCTATATGGGATTCCCAAAGTTATTAATAGAAAATAGACCACGAGGAATCGAAGACCTAAAAATAAATTTACAAAAAGAATTAAATTGTGTGAGCCGAAAACTCAACATTGCTATTTCACGAATTGCAAAACCTTATGGGCACCCTAATATTCTTGCTGAATTTATAGCTGGCCAATTAAAGAATAGGGTATCATTTAGAAAAGCCATGAAAAAGGCTATCGAATTAACCGAACAAGCGGATACAAAAGGAATTCAAATACAAATAGCAGGTCGGATCGATGGAAAAGAAATTGCACGTGTTGAATGGATAAGAGAGGGAAGAGTTCCCCTACAAACTATTCGCGCGAAAATTGATTATTGTGCCTATACCGTTCGAACTATTTATGGGGTATTAGGTATCAAAATTTGGATATTTATAGACGCAAAATAATAATAGGATTTTACTTGTCTTTCTTTTTCGGTTTAAGATTTAAGAATGGAACACAAAATAACAACTTTTTCCTTTTTTTACATCAAACTAGTTCTAATTTTAAATTTCACAAGGTTAAATAAAAATTTAATTCATCCTTTTTTGATCAAATTGCTATGCTTAGTGTGTGACTCGTTGGTTTTTACTATAATTAAGCCTAAATAAGCTAAGAACCCATAATATGAAGTATGAACTAATAATTAATACTGAATTAACTATAAAAACTAATAACCAACTCATCGCATCACATTATCTGGATCCAAAGAAACAGTCAAGATATGCTTTTTTAATCCTATCATTGCAGCAACTGAATTTTTTTAGCATAAAAAAAATCTGAAGAATTTTAAGAAAAAAGGGATACAGATAAATGGAAAGGTGAGAGAAAGAAAAAAGGAATATAAATATAAAAGATATATAATTCCGATATAATATGTTATGTAAGGTCTTTGAAACATCTCATAAACGACAATAATGTAATAAAGCATTAATAAAGATTCCCAAATAATTCTATGAGATGAATCTTTTCATAGAAAAATAATAAAAATCATATGAGCTTCAAGCCAAAAAAGACTAGGAGGGTTGGCTTAAGAACTACTTTCAGTAAGAGCTCCGTTGTCGAATTCAGTCCTAAGCATTAATCAAGAAGCGGTGGGAACGACGGAACCCATGAATACATAAGATTAAATTGAAAACGAATTCTGATTATTCAGTGGGAAGGATGGCGGAACGAACCATAAATCAATTCATATTTTCTGAAAAATTATAAACTAACTCTACAATTGAAAAAGAGACTGAAAGAGTAAATATTCGCCCGCGAAAATATATTTTAGATCATATATATATAAAATATTTACTAAAATTAATCCCTAAGAATCGCTTGATTCATTGATTCAGTGGATTATTCCGTGTATATCTTAATTATATCTCTTCTTAATTTATAATTTTTCATTCGCGAGGAGCCGGATGAGAAGAAAATCTCATGTCCAGTTCTGTAGTAGAGATGGAATTACTAAAATAACCATCAACTATAACCCAAAAAGAACCAGATTCCGCAAACAACATCGAGGAAGACTGAAGGGGATATCTTATCGCGGAAATAAAATAAGTTTTGGAAGATATGCTCTTCAGGCACTCGAACCCTCTTGGATCACATCTAGACAAATAGAAGCGGGGAGGCGAGCAATGACACGAAATGCGCGCCGTGGGGGAAAAATATGGGTACGTATTTTTCCAGACAAACCGGTTACACTAAGGCCTGCGGAAACCCGTATGGGTTCGGGGAAAGGATCTCCCGAATATTGGGTAGCTGTTGTCAAACCAGGTCGAATACTTTATGAAATAAGCGGGGTAGCAGAAAATATAGCCCGAAGGGCTATCTCAATAGCGGCATCTAAAATGCCTATACGAACTCAATTTATTATTTCAGGATAGGAATGTAGAACCAAAGGAAATCGATCTTATTTTTGACAAACAATATTTATTTTTAATCCTTTGCAGTTATTTTTGCATTGAAAGAACAGATAAAAAAATATGATTCAACCTCAGACCTATTTGACTGTAGCAGACAACAGTGGAGCTAAAAAATTGATGTGTATTCGAATCATAGGAGCTAGCAATCGTCGATATGCTCGTATTGGCGATGTTATTGTTGCTGTGATCAAAGAAGCAATACCCAATTCGACCTTAGAAAGATCAGAAGTAATAAGAGCTGTAATTGTACGTACCTGTAAAGAACTCAAACGGGACAACGGTATGATAATAAGATATGATGACAACGCTGCAGTTATCATTGATCAAGAAGGAAATCCAAAAGGAACTCGAGTTTTTGGCGCAATTGCCCGGGAATTGAGACAAAACTTTACTAAAATAGTTTCATTAGCTCCCGAGGTATTATAAGAACAAGAAATAGAATATTTGAATGAGATAGTAGACTATCTATCACGCATATATCTTTCGTTTAAAAATTTTTCATTTTGTAATTCATAACAGAAAATAAAAGAAAAAAGTAATAAAAAACATGTTGATTATATATAATTTTGGAGACACCACGGATTTTAGTTCATTATGGGTAGGGACACTATTGCTGATATAATAACCTCAATACGAAATGCTGACATGAATAGAAAAGGAACAGTTCGAATAGCATCGACTAACATCACCGAAAACATTGTTAAAATACTTTTACGAGAAGGCTTTATTGAAAACGTGAGAAAACATCAAGAAGGAAACAAATACTTTTTGGTTTTAACTCTGCGACATAGAAGAAATAGGAAAGGCCCATATCGAAATACTTTATATTTAAAAAGAGTCAGTCGACCTGGTCTACGAATCTATTCTAACTCTCAAGGAATTCCTAGAATTTTAGGCGGAATAGGAATTGTAATTCTTTCTACCTCTCGCGGTATAATGACAGATCGGGAGGCTCGACGAGAAGGAGTTGGGGGAGAAATTTTATGTTATATATGGTAATCCCTCTAATATCTAAATTAAATCAAAAATTGCCTATAATTGTGAACAAAAAAGACAAAAGACAGGTTATCTAATATCTCTGCTCTATTAGTTGATACGTTAAGGAGGTTTTGCCTGGAATGAAAGAACAAAATCACTCACTAACGGTATGTTCTGCATTCGTTTAGATAATGAAGATCGAATTATAATTATAAATTATTTTAATTTCATTTCATAAAGGATATGACGTAATTCTATATGGAAAAACCTATCCCTTGGTAGGGTTAAAATTGAAATAAGCCTTTATGATTGAACCAGAGGTCATAGATAAATTTAAAAAACTCTGCACTAAGGATTCACACGATTAAGTGGTTTTTCAACCTCAACACTCCTTCTCTCGAGAGTACAATTCAAGATTTCAAATATCAAGAAACTTATTTTCTTCCACGAACTAGATTCAAAATTAAAAGTAAGGAATGACAAATATGAAAATAAGGGCTTCTGTTCGTAAAATTTGTGAAAAGTGTCGTCTGATCCGCAGACGGGGACGAATTATAGTAATTTGTTCTAACCCAAAACATAAACAACGACAAGGATAATACTTTAATTAAAGTATTAAAAAGAATTAAAGTATTAAAAAGTGCTATCTTGAGTAATATAATGTAAAAAAAAATGACGAATTTGTTTTGACATGAAATGGATATATCCATATATCTCTGACGCATATTTATGAAATGATAAAATATGGCAAAACCTATACCAAAAATTAGTTCACGTAGAAATGGACGTATTAGTTCACGTAAAAGTGCACGTAAAATACCAAAAGGCATTATCCATGTTCAAGCAAGTTTCAACAATACGATTATAACTGTTACAGATGTACGGGGTCGGGTTGTTTCCTGGGCTTCCGCGGGTACTTGTGGCTTTAAAGGTACAAAAAGGGGGACGCCATTTGCGGCTCAAACCGCGGCAGGAAATGCTATTCGTACAGTGGTGGAACAGGGCATGCAACGAGCAGAAGTCATGATAAAGGGTCCCGGTCTCGGAAGAGATGCAGCATTACGAGCTATTCGTCGAAGCGGTATATTATTAAGTTTCGTGCGGGACGTAACCCCTATGCCACATAATGGCTGTAGGCCTCCTAAAAAAAGACGTGTGTAAAAAAAAGCATTGAAGAAATTTCAAGAGAAATAAACGATTCAAAGATATTTATAATATTCCTATGGTTCGAGAGAAAATAAGAGTATCGACTCGGACACTGCAGTGGAAGTGTGTTGAATCAAGAACAGATAGTAAATGTCTTTATTATGGGCGCTTTATTCTCTCTCCACTTCTGAAAGGGCAAGCTGACACAATCGGCATTGCAATGCGAAGAGCTTTACTTGGAGAAATGGAAGGAACATTTATTACACGCGCAAAATCTGAGAAAATACCACATGAATACTCTACCATCGTAGGTATTAAAGAATCAGTCCATGACATTTTAATGAATTTGAAAGAAATCATATTGAGAAGTAATCTATATGGAACTTGTGAAGCATCCATTTGTGTTAGGGGCCCTAGATGCGTAACTGCTCAAGATATCATCTTGCCGCCGTATGTAGAAATAGTTGACAATACACAACATATAGCTAGCTTGACGGAACCAATTGATTTGTGTATTGGATTACAACTCGAGCGAAATCGAGGATATCATATTAAAGCGCCCAATAACTTTCAAGACGGAAGTTATCCTATAGATGCTCTATTCATGCCTGTTCGAAACGTGAATCATAGTATTCATTCTTATGGGAATGGGAATGAAAAACAAGAAATACTTTTTCTCGAAATATGGACAAATGGCAGTTTAACTCCGAAAGAAGCACTTTATGAAGCCTCCCGGAATTTAATTGATTTATTGATTCCTTTTCTACATGAGGAAGAAGAAAATTTACATTTAGCGGATAATAAAAAAAAAGTTTCTTTACCACTTTTGACCTTTCACGATAGATTGACTCAACTCATAAAAAAAAAATAGTATTAAAATATATTTTTATTGACCAGTTAGAATTGCCACCTAGGATCTACAATTGCCTAAAAAAGTCCAATATACATATATACAAACATTAGCAGACCTTTTGAATATTTGAATAACAGTCAAGAAGATCTTATTAAAATTGAACATTTTGACATAGACGACGTAAAAAAAATATTGGACACTCTTGAAAAACATTTTTGAATTGATTTACATTTAATAAAAACGAAAAATAAAAGATGCAATAAAAAAAAAAAATAAGAATGAATTGAATTTTACATAAGAAATAAAGAATTTAATTGAATAGATAGATGTATCTAGGGAAAATTCACCTTGAAGCGACTATTCCCTAGATACACATGTTGTGCTATTTCACAATTGAATCAATTTAAAAAAGACCTAAAGTTAGAGATTTATCAATAGGTAATGTTGCTCCAATACCTAACCAAAGGGCCACCGCGGTACCAACCAAAAAGACAGTTGTAGCTACTGGACGACGAAATGGATTTTGGAATTTATTAACATTCTCTAAAAAAGGAACTGTTAATAATCCCGCAGGTACTGAAACCATTAAAAGAACGCCTAATAACTTATTTGGTACTGTACGAAGTATTTGAAATACGGGAAAAAAATACCATTCAGGTAATATTTCCAAAGGGGTTGCAAATGGATCCGCTGGCTCACCAATCATTGATGGTTCTAAAACCGCTAAGCCTACGTTACATGCAATAGTACCGAAAATTACGACGGGAAAAATATATAAAAGATCATTAGGCCATGCGGGCTCTCCATAATAATTATGACCCATCCCTTTTGCCAATTTAGCCCTTAATACGGGATCATTCAAGTCCGGTTTTTTTGTTATTAGGATAGGTGAATCATTATTATTTTATTATATATAGATATTCAATTCATCCCCCGAAAGAGCCGGACATGCTGATTTTTCATCATCCGGCTCGAGCAAAAATAAAAACAAACGAACGAATCCAAAATAAATCTCTTCTTAGCCATATGAATTATTATTTGGGAAGGATTTCCGTTCTTACAAATAAATGCTCAAGACCCAAGTAGGCTTACATCATGATCAAATGCTTTCTGGGTAGTCTCATCCCTTGTGGTTGGTTTTTATCTCCAAAATTTTTTAAGATTTTATTATATAATAAAATCTCAAATTTAAAAATAAAGGGTTTACTTGTTACTAATATAGCCTAGCCTCTATTGTTCTTTAGATCCCTTGTTTCACTCCGATAGTATCATAGATCAGGTCAATGCAGAGGAAATGGATGCATTTCAATACTATATCAAATAATATAATAGTTAATATAAAAAATAATTAATAATCATTTAATTTAGTTATTAGTTATATATACTTTAATTAAGAAAAAAGAGAAAAAATTTTCATTATATTACCCAAAATCACACATTCGACTGGATCTTACGGAGCCCGTTCATGCCTGACATGATTCAGGGTTGATCATAGAATAAATTCTCTTCACACGAACCAGCCTATCCTCTGTATAGGACTTACTTATACAGTGGTTGGACAAAAGACACATTGGATTATGAATTACAATGTGGCAGTAAAGAGCCATATACCTGCACAGCCTAATCAATAGTTCAAGTCACACACTCCCATAATCCATTTTTTTTTTCGGAGAATTACCTTCAACTAGTGTATGTTAAATAATTAAATACAATATTAGGGAGTTGAAGGAAAATGTCCAAATACATGGATTATTGTTTTCAATAATCCATACATGTAGCAATGAAATACTGTTCTTATCCCCCTCAAAAAAATGATAAATTAAAAATATCTATGATATACCCCTTTATTCTATAAAGGTTTCTATAAAGGACCAGAAATACCTTGTTTACGTATCATTAAAAAATGCATTAACATAAATACGGCAGTAAGAAGAGGCAATACAAAAGTATGTAAACTATAAAAACGGGTCAAAGTGGATTGTCCCACACTAGCACTTCCACGCAATAACTCTACCAAAGGCGATCCTACTACAGGAATAGCGTCAGGTACACCTGTTACAATTTTGACTGCCCAATAACCAATTTGGTCCCGAGGTAAGGAATAACCAGTTACACCAAAAGATGCGGTCAATACAGCCAGAACCACGCCTGTAACCCAAGTCAATTCGCGAGGTTTTTTAAAGCCACCGGTAAGATACACACGAAATACATGCAGGATCATCATTAGAACCATCATACTTGCCGACCACCGATGAACTGATCGTATTAACCAACCAAAATTAGCTTCCGTCATTATATATTGAACAGAAGCGAAAGCCTCCGTAACAGTTGGGCGATAGTAAAAAGTCATAGCAAACCCCGTAGCTACTTGTACTAAAAAACAAGTAAGCGTAATTCCTCCTAGACAATAAAAAATGTTTACATGCGGAGGAACATATTTACTAGTTATATCATCCGCAATCGCCTGAATCTCGAGGCGTTCTTCGAACCAATCATAGACTTTATTGAGATAGGTAAAGCGCTAAAAGCCCCCCTCTAAGAACCGTATATGAGAATTTTATCTCGTACGGCTCAAGCAAACACACCCAAATAAAGGTTAAAGCTTCTTAATCTCTTTATTTTTTTTTTTCGGAAGATGTGAAGGAATATAAATCTGAAAGTAAAGTTTTTGTTTTTGGGGCGATAATGCCAATATATCAAGTCGGCTCATCCATCTTTCTGTTAATTGTTACTACTGGCCTCTTGAATATTCTCTTTTCCTATTTTTTATCTTTGTTTTTTATTTTTATGTGGCTTTTTTATCAGTGTTTTTTTATCAGTGTATAGGCATTTTTCTTGTTAAGACCCTATGAATTCATTGAAACCCCAGATTCATACTATAACCACGATGACTCCGAAAAACCTAAAAGCTAATCCCAAAGATTCCTTGAGTAAGAACCATTGGATCATCACTTATTCAATCAATAGAAGAGGTATAAAAAAAAAAGAAATTTTCTGTTTATTCTTTATTTTTTTATTATTTTAAATAAAAATAATAAAAATATTTCAATTTTTTTGAAAAGCAAAAATTTGATTGAATCCGATTGCGAGGTCTGAATATTAAAAAAATATGAATCATAGTTTAAAGATTTCTTCATCTATATCTATTTTAGATATTCCGTGTTTCAGATACAAAAAATATATCCGACGAATGAGAACCATCTCTATCAAGATAAGATGACAGACCCCTTCTCTGTACTATCAATAGGATCAACTATAACAAGTCACACACTCATATTCCGGAAATACAGAAAGAAAGAAATTCCACGATCGAACTACCAAAAAAGGGCGTTAAAAATACAAAGCGTAGCCCTAAAAATAAAATGAACTTTTTATTGAGTGGATTTAATTCATTGAAATTCCATCCAATAAAACGGAAGAGTTATAAATTTCCAAAATAATACATAGGAATATTGCAAATAAAGCCATTGCAACTCCCATCAAAGGAGTAGTTCCCCATCCAGGAGCTACTTTACCATATTCCGAATTCAACGGTTTCAATAAAACCCCTACGGTAGTTGGTTTTGGACGAGATCTAGAACTACCCTCAATGGTTTGTGTAGCCATAAATCCTATTTTTTTTTTTGAGATCTGTTGACTTTGTATACCATTCCATTGTAAATAAATGATTTTATCATAGATCCATTGGGGTCTTTAAATTATATAATAATGGAAACAGCAACCCTAGTCGCCATCTTTATATCTGGTTTACTTGTAAGTTTTACTGGGTATGCCTTATATACCGCTTTTGGGCAACCCTCTCAACAATTAAGAGATCCTTTCGAGGAACACGGGGACTAGTTGAAGTAATGAGCCTTCTAATATCATATTAGATGATATTAGAAGGCTCATTACTTCAATTAAGCTAATGAAAAATTATTTCACCTTTTTAGTTGGAACTTTAGGGGGTTCCCGAAAAAAGATAGCGAAAAAAATGATTCCTAGAGTCGAGACTAATAAAAATGTATAAACCAATGCTTCCATAGATTTGATTGTGGTTTACAATTATAGCTTCCATACCTGTTTACTCGAGATTATTTTCTCGATAATGATAAAAAGTCAAAACAAAAAAAGGGCGGCGATTTCAATCAAGATTTTTTAGTATCCTATATCAAATCACACCAAAAATATAGGAAAAATCTTCTATTAGACTCCTTGTCTTCTTGTAGTGGGATCCCCAAGTTTTTGGAATGCTCCAAATTCCACCTGAGCATCCAAATCGGGGTCAATACCGGCAAAAACATCTCTGAACAAAGTTCTAGCCCCATGCCAAATGTGTCCAAAGAAGAAGAGTAAGGCAAAAGAAGCATGTCCAAAAGTAAACCAACCCCTTGGACTACTGCGAAAAACACCATCAGATTTCAAAGTAGCGCGGTCTAATTCGAAAATTTCACCCAATTGAGCACGCCTAGCATATTTTTTGACAGTAGCGGGATCGCTATAACTGACTCCGTTGAGTTCACCACCATAGAACTCAACAGTTACACCTACTTGTTCAACGCTATACTTAGATTCCGCTCTTCGAAAAGGAACGTCAGCTCTAACAATTCCGTCCCCATCTATCAAAACGACCGGAAATGTTTCAAAAAATGTAGGCATACGGCGTACAAAAAGTTCACGTCCGTCTTTATCTCTAAAAATGGGGTGTCCTAACCATCCAACAGCTATTCCATCGCCATTGTCCATGGAGCCCGCTCTAAATAATCCCCCTTTTGCCGGATTATTACCGATGTAATCATAAAAAGCTAATTTCTCAGGAATTTTTGCCCAAGCTTCAGATAAACTTTTATTTTCCGATAGCCCAGCACTTACTCTTCGGTATATTTCTTGCTGAAAGTATCCCTGATCCCATTGATAACGAGTGGGACCAAATAATTCGATCGGAGTAGTTGCTGAACCATACCACATAGTTCCAGCAACAACAAAAGCTGCAAAAAAGACAGCAGCAATACTACTAGAAAGAACGGTTTCAATATTGCCCATACGTAATCCTTTGTATAGACGTTGAGGCGGACGGACACTAAGATGGAATAAACCTGCTAATATGCCTAATGTCCCTGCTGCAATATGATGAGAGGCTATTCCTCCTGGAACAAAAGGATCAAAACCTTCGACACCCCATGCCGGACTTATAGGTTGTACTTTTCCAGTTAGTCCATAAGGGTCGGATACCCAGATTCCGGGACCATACAAGCCTGTTACATGAAATGCGCCAAAACCAAAACAAGCCACTCCGGAAAGAAATAAATGAATTCCAAAAATCTTAGGCAAATCCAAAGAAGGTTTTCCTGTACGTTCATCAGAAAATATTTCTAGATCCCAATACACCCAATGCCAAATAGCTGCTAAAAAGCACAAACCAGAAAACACAATATGTGCTCCGGCCACACCTTCATAACTCCAAATACCCGGATCCGTTATAGTCCCTCCTGTAATACTCCAACCGCCCCATGAATTGGTTATTCCTAAACGAGTCATGAAAGGTATAACGAACATACCCTGTCTCCACATTGGATCAAGAACGGGATCAGAAGGATCAAAAACGGCTAATTCATATAGAGCCATCGAACCAGCCCAACCGGCAACCAGAGCTGTATGCATTATATGGACAGAAATCAACCGGCCGGGATCATTCAATACGACAGTATGAACACGATACCAAGGCAAACCCATGGAAATACCCCTTTAACTCAAAAAAAAATGACACTATGTAACTTTATTGCATTAGAAAAGACTGTGATTATGCAATGTACCCCTTTTGTTCAATGGATTATCTCGGAACAAGGGTTCATATTTGTTCTATTTTGGTGGTAATAATAGAACAATTATATTTGTAGGAACAAAGAGAAACAAATCTATTCTATATCCGATAAGTATCAATACGCAATGGGAAGTTGATACCATCTTGTATCCATAAATACTTTGTTACTTGATGATTATTGGAAGGTTATATTCCTAAGAAATTTCCCTTATTTATTCTATTCTGTCTTCATTTTAAACTAAACTTTTATGATCTATACATAACATATGATATCAAGGTTGAGATTATGAAGATAATAATTCTATTATTACGTTTCCACATCAAAGTGAACCATAATACTTAATTTTTATTTTATTTAATGCCTGTTGGTGTTCCAAAAGTTCCCTTTCGAAGTCCTGGAGAGGAAGATGCATCTTGGGTTGACGTATAGTGTGACTTGTGAGATATATTGGGTCATATGGGATTTCCCCGTTCTCTCTCCCGATTGAGATATCCTCCCTTTCGCCTAAGAAAGATTGATTGAATCATAATAAATATAAATTTGGAGCGTGAAAGGCAATTCGATCCTGTTTTGAGTTTTAGGAGGATTCAGATTAACATTATCAATTAGAATAATTTATGGTTGGCTCGGTTGGACAAAAAAATGAAGTATCCAGGCTCCGTTTATCAAAAACCCAATTGAAATTGGGAATATATTCAAGATTATTACTTGTATTATACATTTTATTTACGTTAACTTTGAACTAACTGTTTTGATTTTAAATATAAAATATTTATAGAATAAGCAAATGGTATTTTTTTCTTAATCACTCGAAAAAAAAAAAATTAAAAATATGTTGAATATTTAATTTGACGAAAGAAAAGATAAAAAAACAAATGTGGTATTGGAAAAATTTGTCCTATATGTGCAAATCAAAATCGGGGAGATCTTTACCCGGAGTAGAGCATAAACCTAAAAGAATTAATTAAAAAGGCCCATTCAAGAACAAGAAAATGACATCGTGATTAGGATTGGATCTCGAGGAACTGATACATCAATGAAAAGGAAGTTCAATAAGTTTAGTAAATTATATTTTTTTTAGTCGAGTTTTTTATAATTTTGAAAACCTCTACCAAAATTAAAAACGAATCGAATCTACACATTGATTTTTTTCACAATTTTTTTGAACCGTATGCATAAAAAGGTGCATGTACGGTTTCTAAGGGATGAAATTTTATCCTAATCAACCGACTTTATCGAGAAAGATTGCTTTTTTTAGGCCAAGAGGTTGATAGCGAGATCTCGAATCAACTTATTGGTCTTATGGTATATCTCAGTATCGAGGATGATACCAAAGATTTGTATTTGTTTATTAATTCTCCTGGCGGCTGGGTAATATCTGGTGTAGCTATTTATGATACTATGCAATTTGTGCGACCAGATGTACATACAATATGTATGGGGTTAGCTGCTTCAATGGGATCGTTTATACTGGTCGGAGGAGAAATTACCAAACGTTTAGCATTCCCTCACGCTTGGCGCCAATGAGTTTTTTATTTGAGAGAAAAAAGAATACTATGCCTTCACCATATTAAAAATGAAGTAATAATAGCATGGCACTTTGAATTCGATATGAGAAAAAATTTTCTCTTTTTTATTCTCATTAGATTCTGTATCGAAGGGGTAGTATGAGATGAATAATATTCCCTATTTTTTTTATTGGGAGTCCGTTTCAGTGTCACAAACCTTTTTCATAAAAATTTTTAAAAAAGTTTGAAAGAGTACAAAAAAGTCTTTTTTCAAAGTCTTTTTTCCTTGTTTTTTTATTTTTTTTTTTCGGATAAAAAAGAAACTTTGGGATTGCTGAATTATAGACGAAATAAAGATAAAGCAACGGAGCCACCGTAGTATTTTAAAACTCCTCCGAAAAGAAGGGTGGTAATTGGATCATTTACTGATCGGAATCAGATCGATCCTTTTTTTGTTTCTTTAACGGAAAAAGTAAATTCCATTGTAAAGCCGTATGCAATGCGAAAAAAATGCACGTACGGTTGTTCAATTCTATTCTATAATATAATAATAATAAAATAGATTTTTATATTTTTCTCGTCGCGCGAGATATAAGAACTCCCTTTAAGGTATACATACCATCAGGGTAATGATTCATCAACCTGCTAGTTCTTTTTACGAGGCTCAAACGGGAGAATTTATCTTGGAAGCGGAAGAACTTTTGAAATTGCGCGAAACACTCACAAGGGTTTATGTACAAAGAACGGGCAAACCCATATGGGTTGTATCCGAAGATATGGAAAGGGATGTTTTTATGTCAGCAGCAGAAGCCCAAGCTCATGGAATTGTTGATCTTGTAGGGGTCGACTAAATAAAATAGTTAAATATTTTTTTTAGTTTTTAATTTTATCTTATCACTGGGTTTATCTTAATCTTAAGATTCTATTAACTAGAAATCCATTCGGTTAGGATTAATCTAAACCAGCTCATTATGTATATAATTCAGCATGCCAACTATTAAACAACTTATTAGAAACACAAGACAGCCAATCAGAAATGTCACGAAATCCCCCGCTCTTCGGGGATGTCCTCAGCGCCGAGGAACATGTACTAGGGTGTATGTGTGACTCGTTCAGATTATGACCTGGAACAAAAGCAAATGAAAATCAAAAATTTTTCCAGTATCAATGATCCATACGGATGAATAGGATAAAATGGAAAAAATCAAGTGACTCTCTAAAAAAAAAGATCTTTTCATCTATTGTGTATGAAATTTATGGTTTATATTAGTGTAAAGCCAAAAAAATTTCCCATTGGTAGCGTTAACGTTATCCATTTAGCGGGGAATCCCTTTTATTAAGAGAAAAAAAAAAAGAATGTTCCCTTTATTTGTAAGAACGGACTATTAGGGTCAGCTATCCAGCTAACTTTCAAAATGAAATACCGTTACTGTATAGGTGAATCTAATTGTGAAAGAACCATTACTGGATAATTCATGGGTAGAGCCAAAAAAAGTTTGAACTGTACAAGTTATCAATAGATAGAAATGAAGTTAAAGTAAAGGAGCTCCGGTGTATAGAGAGGACCTGACCGTTTAAGAAAGAACCATAGAAACGAAGGAACCCACTATATTCCTTTTTATTTATCTAGATTAAAATAGAATTATAAATTTATATTTATTGACTTTTCTTTGATACATTAATAAAAATTTTTAGTTTTTTGTCTTGTTTCAAGACGAAATGTCGAAAAAAAGTGGTCGGGAAGGTTATAGCAGCAAAAGCCATTGGGATTTTTTTTTATACATTGGAACAATCCGTTTTGTTATTAATAGCCCAGGAGGGTAGAAAAGAATAACTCAACGAAAAAAAATCAATTAGTTATTCATCAAAGTTTCATTTACATTTATTCAATGACTAGAGTTACACGAGGATATATAGCTCGGAGACGTAGAACAAAAATGCGTTTGTTTGCATCAACCTTTCGAGGGGCTCATTCAAGACTTACTCGAACCATTGCTCAGCAGAAAATAAGAGCTTTAGTTTCGGCTCATAGGGATAGAGGTAGGCAAAAGAGAGATTTTCGGCGTTTATGGATCACTCGGATAAACGCAGTAATTCGCGAAAACAGGGTATGCTATAATTATAGCAAATTTATAAATGATCTGTCCAAGAGACAGTTGCTTCTTAATCGTAAAGTACTTGCACAAATAGCTATATTAAATATAAATTGTCTTTATATGATTTCAAATGAAATCATAAAAAAAGAAGATTGGAAAGAATGCCCCGAAAATGTTTAAATGAAATTCCCCGGAGTTTATTCTCCGGGAGTATAGAGTATAAATTAGTCTGATAAAATACGATAAATAAATAAAAATCAACAAATCCATTCAAAATTAAAAGATTTTTCCTATTTTTTTTACGTTACGATACGATAAAAAATCAGGAGTATCGGGTTTTTATATAATTTATAACAAAGCCGCAATCCATATTTGAGTTCATATTCCTTTTTTGATTCAATTCAATTTTTATCAATTAAATAAAGAAAAAGCATATTATTTTATTATTTTTTTGGTTCTAAAACTATTAGTTCTAGTAGTCGACTCATTTCTTTCAAATTGTTTCTCATTATTAAGAAAAGGTAACAACGATAAAATACGAGCTTGTTTTATAGCAATAGTAATTAATCGTTGTTGTTTCAAGGTTAATCTATTTACTCGCCTGGATAATATTTTTCCTTGTTCACTAATAAATCGACTAATTAAACTCATGTTTCTATAATCAATTCGATCCCCCGGTTGGATCGGGGGCAAACGCCTACGAAAAGATCGCTTAGATTTAATAAAGGGTCGCTTGGATTTATCCATAGTTTGTTTAATTTCTGCCTTATACCAAAAATCCTACTTCGTATTAAAAATTTTTTTAGGTCCAGTCGAAATAGGATTAGGTTTGTTTATTTATCTTTATATTTATTTTTAAATTCTTATACTTATATATAAATAAAATATATAAATAAAAAAAAATAAAAAAATAGTAAATAATATATATAATGAAAAAAGTTTTGTCCCCTTCATTGAATTAAAAGGAGGATAGCCAGACGTTCGGTTCGATCTTTTTTATTTCTTTATCTCTCCATGAATTGTATGTTTGTAACAATAGGGACAGAATTTTCTAAATTCTAACCGATTAGGTGTATTGTGTCGATTCTTTTGAGTAATATATCTGGAAACGCCCCTTGATTCCTTATTAACACTCTTTCGAACACAACTATTACATTCCAAAATAACTTTTACTCGGACATCTTTCCCCTTAGCCATGAACCTCCTTTTTATTTTTGGGATTTTAAATTCAAACAAATTTTTTTCGACCCGAAGTGAAGAAGAAAGGAAATAAAAAATATAGATATAGATGTTGCTAACTCAAAATACAATTAAAACGAGTTCATTGCAATCAATAGAGTAATAATAAAGAGTATATAAATTAAGAAATAGATAGTATGTAATCAAACTCAAAAATTTTCTAACTATATTTCTACTCCTATATTTCTACTCACAGTATTTTTTTAAAGTCTCGTGTATAATACTCTTATGCTAAACCCACCTTGTTATTTGTATCCCCCCCTTTTAATTGCCCTTTTATTTTAAAATAAAAGGGCAATTAAAGAAGAAAAGAAGAAAAGTAGATTCAACTTCACCCCAACCTGAGTTCAGACTCGAAGGAAAAAAAATAAGGGGGTATTAGTCACAGAAAATGGCTTCTTTCTCTAATCTTCATTACCCCGTTACCGTATTAATAACTAGAATTAAAAAAAAGGAAATGTCAACGCATCGGGGAAAAAGCGATTGATTTCTATTAATAGACCAGCTAAAGACCCAAACCATAGAGTACTTAGTACCGGTGCTACGGAAAGATATGTTTTTAGATCTCGCATTGAAAACCCTCCTTCTTAAATTTAAAATTTTTAAAGATAATACAGATCTAATCTATGAGCA